GATAAGATGCCTGAATAAAGGATTATTTTGATAGAATAAATTATGTAAATTTTACTCTTATTGTAAATTTAAGAATTAAACTTATCTTTGATTTTCAAAAAATCAAGTGCTTCTTACACTTAATTACAAAAAGATAAGCTAATCTAAGCTATTAGGTTCATACCCTAAATATAGAATTGTATTCTTCTTTTTAATAAAAATTAATTTAACATCAAGTTTATTTATAGCAATCATAATAGTTGGGGTTATGATTACATTAAGTTCAAATAGAATATTGATAATATGAGTTGGGTTAGAATTGTCAATAATTTCATTTATTCCTATAATAACTATAGAAGAAAATTCAGGATCTGAGTCTTCAATAAAGTATTTTATTATCCAGAGAATTAGTTCTTGCATATTAATTTTGGGTATACTATGCATTTTAATAAATTTTATAAGTGAATATATTATAATTTTATCTTTATGTATTAAAATTGGGTTAGCTCCTTTCCACGGTTGGGTTTTGAGGATAGTGGATGGATTAAGATATTTTTTATTGTTTATTTTATTGTCGATTATAAAAATCTCTCCTATTTTTATTATTTCCTTTTATAATTTCAATTTTAGCTTATTTATTATTATCAGTTTAATAATTGGTTCTTTTTCTGGGTTAAACCAGAATTCAATTCGAAAATTAATTTCCTACTCATCTATTTACAATTTAGGTTTTATATTTTCAACTCTACATTTAAATAGAGTTTGATCAATATATTTATTCATTTACAGAATTATTTTAATAATAATTGTCATATTATTAATAAATTTTAATTTAAACTACTTAAATCAATTTTTATTAAACAACTTTAATTTCAAGGAAAAAATAGTTTTATGAACATGTTTACTTTCATTAGGAGGTATACCTCCTATACTAGGATTTTTAAATAAAATTATTATCTTTGAAAATTTAATATTAAATAATAATTATTTATTATTAATAATAATAATTTTAACATCTTTATTAGTAATATTTTACTATATTCGAATTTCATTAATTTCAATAATAACTTTTACGTTAATAATAAAATGAAATTTTTTTTTAAAAAAAAATTATTCTTATTTAATATTACTTATTAACTTAATAATATTTCCATTATTTGTTTTAGTAAAAACTGTATCTTAAGATTTTAAGTTAAGTTTAAACTAATAACCTTCAAAGTTTTAAATATATTTTTAAGTCTTAAATAAAATTATTTTTAAATTTGCAATTTAATGTTTTTATAAACTACAAGACTAAATACTATTACTAAAAGAACAAAGTTCATGAATAAATTTACAGTTTATTACTTTTATCAGACATTCTAGTTTAAAATGAATAAATGGCTTTTTTCTACTAATCACAAAGATATTGGAACAATATATTTTATTTTAGGAATTTGATCAGGAATAGTTGGTATAATATTAAGAATAATTATTCGTATTGAATTAGCTCGACCTGGACCTCTTATAGGTAATGATCAAATTTACAATGTCATTGTAACCTCTCATGCATTTATTATAATTTTCTTTATAGCAATACCAATTATAATTGGTGGTTTTGGTAATTGATTATTACCTTTAATAATTGGTGCCCCAGATATAGCATTCCCTCGAATGAATAATATAAGATTCTGGTTATTACCTCCATCACTAACATTACTATTAGTTAGATCAATAGTTGAAATAGGAGCTGGAACTGGATGAACAGTTTATCCTCCTTTATCTTCAAATATTGCTCATTCAGGACCTAGTGTTGACTTAGCCATTTTCTCTCTTCATTTAGCTGGTATTTCTTCTATCTTAGGAGCAGTAAATTTTATTACTACAGTTATTAATATACGATCTATTGGTCTTAACATAGACCGTACCCCTCTTTTTGTATGATCTGTTTTAATTACAGCAATTTTACTTCTTCTTTCTTTACCAGTTCTTGCTGGTGCAATTACTATACTTCTTACTGATCGTAATATTAATACTTCATTCTTTGACCCCTCAGGAGGGGGGGATCCAATCTTGTATCAACACTTATTTTGATTTTTTGGTCATCCAGAAGTTTACATTTTAATTCTACCTGGGTTTGGATTAATTTCTCATATTATTACACAAGAAAGAGGAAAAAATGAATCTTTCGGATATATTGGTATAGTATATGCAATAATATCAATTGGTTTATTAGGGTTTGTTGTATGAGCACATCATATGTTTACTGTTGGAATAGATGTTGATACACGAGCTTACTTTACATCAGCTACTATAATTATTGCTGTACCTACTGGTATTAAAATTTTTAGCTGAATAGCTACTATACATGGAGTATCTTACAAAATATCAATTTCAATAATATGATCCTTAGGATTTGTTTTCTTATTTACTATTGGTGGATTAACAGGAATTGTTTTATCAAATTCATCAATTGACGTAGTTCTACATGATACTTACTATGTAGTAGCTCATTTTCATTATGTTCTTTCAATAGGTGTAGTATTTACTATTATAGCAGGATTTATTCAATGATACCCATTATTTTCTGGTTTATCAATAAATCCAAATTGATTAAAAATTCAGTTTTCTATTATATTTATTGGTGTAAATTTAACCTTTTTACCACAACATTTTTTAGGATTAAGAGGAATACCCCGTCGATATTCTGATTATCCAGATATATACATTTCTTGAAATGTTGTGTCCTCAATTGGAAGTTTAATTTCATTAATTAGAATTTTAATGATATTATTTATTATTTGAGAAAGAATATTATCTAAACGAATATGTATTTTCAAAAATAATAATCAATCATCTATTGAATGACTTCAAAAGCTTCCCCCAGAAGAACATAGGTATAATGAATTACCAATTATATTTTCATAAGTTCTAATATGGCAGATTAGTGCAATGAATTTAAGATTCATTTATAAATATTTATATTTTTTTAGAAATTCAAGCCTGATTAAATTTATCTTATCAAGATGCAGTTTCTCCTAATATAGAAGAACTTATTATCTTAAACGATCATGCATTAATAATTTTAATTATTATTACAACCGTTGTTTCATATATGATTTTATTCATAACTGTAAATAATTACACAAACCGATTTCTGTTTGAAGGACAAATAATTGAGTTGCTCTGAACTGTTTTACCAGCATTTATATTGATTTTTATTGCTTTACCTTCGTTACGTATTTTATATATACTAGAAGAAATTAATGAGCCTATTATTACGGTTAAGGCAATTGGACATCAATGATATTGATCTTATGAATACTCAGATTTCAAAAAAATTGAATTTGACTCTTATATGAAATCTACACAAGATTTAGAAAATCAAGAAATTCGTTTACTTGATGTGGACAATATACTAATTCTACCTTTTAATATTCAAACACGTATACTAGTTACATCTTCTGATGTAATCCATTCATGAACTATTCCATCATTAGGGATAAAAATTGACGCTTCTCCAGGGCGTTTAAATCAAGGATGTATTAATCTATTACGACCTGGTATTTTTTTTGGACAATGCTCTGAAATTTGTGGGGCAAATCATAGATTTATACCTATTATATTGTATAGTGTAAATTTTAATCAATTTTTAGTTTGATTAAGCAACTATTCATTAAGTTACTTAAGTGCAAGTATTGATCTCTTAAATCAAAATATAGTAAATAGCAATTACTCTTAATGAAAAGATTTAGTTTAAAAAAAACATTAGCTTGTCAAGCTTAAATTAATTAAAATTAATCTTTTTGCCTCAAATATCTCCTATATGATGATTATTATTAATAATTTACTTTATTTATATTATAATAATATTTAATTCAATAGTATATTTTATTTTTTATAAAAAAAATTTTAAGGAAATATTGAACAAAAAATTTACTATAAATTGAAAATGATAACTAATTTATTTTCAGTTTTTGACCCTTGCACAGGAATATTATCTATAAATTGATTATCAACAATTATTGGATTATTTTTAACTCCTTATAGTTTTTGATTTTTATTTAATAAAAATATAATAATCATATTTAAAATTTTAGAAATTTTGAATAAAGAAATATCTAATTTAATAAAATATAATGGAAGAACATTATTTATGTTATCTATATTTTTAATTGTATTATACAATAATATAATAGGCCTAATCCCTTATGTTTTTACATCTTCCTCACACTTAGTTTTTTGCTTATCATTGGCATTACCAATATGGCTTTCTTTTATAATTTACGGTTGATTAAATAAAACAAATAAAATGTTTGAACATTTACTACCTGTAGGAACTCCAAGAATTTTAATACCTTTTATAGTAATAATTGAATCAATTAGAAATATTATTCGTCCAGGATCATTAGCAGTTCGTCTTACTGCAAATATGATTGCAGGTCATCTTCTTATATCTTTATTGGGAAATAACGTATGTAATTCATTTATTATAATAATATCTACAATGTTATTGTTGTTAGTTCTTATATTATTTGAAATAGCAGTAGGAATTATTCAATCATACGTATTTATAACACTTACAACTTTATATTCTAGAGAAGTTTAGAATGAACAATCATCCTTTCCATTTAGTTGACAAAAGACCTTGACCTATTGTAGGATCAATTGGATTAATAACTATTACTTCCGGTATAATTATATGATTTCATATAATAAATTTAAATTTATTTTTATTAGGATTTACTATTATTATTTTAACTATAATCCAGTGGTGACGAGATGTAATCCGAGAATCAACTTTTCAAGGATTACATACTAAAAAAGTTGTTATAAGCATAAAATGAGGTATAATCCTTTTTATTACATCTGAAGTACTTTTCTTCTTTTCTTTTTTTTGAGCATTTTTTCATAGAAGTTTATCACCCAATGTTGAAATTGGTCTACAATGACCTCCATTAGGGATTAAACCTTTTAATCCTATAAATATCCCTATATTAAATACAATAATTTTATTATGTTCAGGTGTTTCAATAACTTGAGCTCATAATGCAATTTTAATAAAAAATTTTAGACAAACTATGCAAAGAATATTAATTACAGTAATCTTGGGATTTTATTTTTCACTACTTCAAATATATGAATATATAGAATCACCATTTTGTATTTCTGATTCAGTATATGGATCAACTTTTTTCATAAGTACAGGATTTCATGGATTACATGTAATTATTGGAACAATCTTCATTACAGTTAGATTAATTCGAGTAAAAAACCTTCATTTTTCTAATAAACATCATGTTGGATTTGAAACAGCTGCTTGATACTGACACTTTGTTGATGTAGTTTGATTATTCCTTTATATAATAGTATATTGATGAGGAATTTAACTTAATTATTATAATAAGTATATTAAGCTTCCAACTTTAAGGCTCTTCTAAAGAATTAAGTAATAAAATTACTATTATTAAATTTTTTATTAATTTCCGTTATTTTAATAACAATATTTACACTTGTACTAATTGTAAGAAAAAAATCTAATATTGATTTACAAAAATCTTCACCTTTTGAATGTGGATTCAACCCAATTTCTTACAAGCGAATACCTTTTTCTATTCATTTTTTTTTAATCGCCGTAATTTTTTTAGTATTTGACATTGAAGTAATCATTATTATTCCTTCTATCTTAACATTTAAATATTCTATATTATTTTATTGATTAATAACATTAATCTTGTTTTTACTAATTTTGATATTAGGTCTAATTCACGAATGATTAAATGGGATATTAAACTGAACAAACTAGAATCATATTTAAAAATAATATTTAATCTGCAATTAAAAGGTACCTAATTTAGGTTGATTTTTAACAAAAAAGTAAAAAATTACATTTAATTTCGACTTAAATTTAGAATTTAAAATTCTATGTTAATATTAATTGAAGCCAAATAGAGGCTTTTTATTGTTAATAAAAATATTGAAAAGAAATTTCCAATTAAAAGGAATTAAGTAAAAAATTTAGCTTCTAACTAGTATTTTATAGCGGTTTAATTCCGTTTGTTCCTTAAAATTCATTTAGTTTAAAAAAAACACTTTATTTTCATTAAAAAAATAAGAAATTCTTAATGAATTATATTTTAAGAAAAAAAATTCATCTTAATATCTTCAATATTAAGCTTTAAGTTAAGCTATTAAAATAAATTATAATAAAAAATCAAATAGTAAGAGAAATCATAATAATCTTAAAATTATTATTAATTAAGATCTGAATAAAGTAAGAAATATTTAATATATATATAGAAATGCCTATAGCTCCGTAGTATTCTCCTCATATACAAAGACGATTTATTAATAATGAACTTAATTTATAAGAAATTATCAATCCATAATAACTATGTCTATATATATACCATATATAATTATTAAATAAATAATACTTTAAACTAAATAAGTAATTAAAATTAAAACATTCAACACCAATTCATATACCTATAATAACTATAGTAATAGACAATAATTTCAATTTTAATGGTAAAGAAATAAATGATAAATCTAAATTAATTATTCATATAATTATAGACCCACAAAATACAGAGAAAAAAGTTAATAAAGAAATTCTCAATAGTATAAAATTATACTTATCAAATATAAAATTATATGAAACAAACTTATTATTAAAAATCATTGTATAATAAAATAAACGAAAAGTATACATCACAGTTAATCCTAATCTTAAAAAAAGTAATAAAAATACAATAAAATTTAAATTTAAAAATAAAGATGTTTCCAAAATTAAATCTTTTGAATAAAATCCTGAAAGAAAAGGAATACCACAAAGAGCTATACTAGCAATGTTAAAACATGAAGTAGTAATAGGTATAGATATACAAACTGAACCTATTAAACGAATATCTTGATTATCATTTATATAATAAATAAAAATGCCTGAACATAGAAAAATTAATGATTTAAATATTGCATGGGTAATTAAATGAAAAAATGACAATTCTACTAATCCTAAAAACAATGATGTTATTATTAAACCCAATTGACTTAAAGTAGATAAAGCAATAATTTTTTTTAAATCAAATTCATAATTTGCACATAAAGATGATAAAATTATAGTTATAATCCTTATAAAAATAAATATGTAACTATTAAACCTTAAAAAATAAAAAAACCGAATTAATAAATAAACTCCTGCCGTTACTAATGTTGAAGAATGAACTAAAGAAGAAACTGGAGTAGGGGCAGCTATAGCTGCTGGTAATCAACAAGAAAAAGGAATTTGTGCTCTTTTTGTAAAACAAGAAATGAAAATTAAATAATATAAATTAATGTCAAAAAATTCAAGATAAAATATAAAATGTCATCTACCATATGACATCATCCAAGAAATACAAATTAATAATCCAATATCTCCTAAACGATTAGTTAAACAAGTTACTAATCCAGCCAAATAACTTTTTATTGAATTATAGTAAATTACTAAACAATAAGAAACAAGCCCTAACCCATCTCAACCTAAAAGAATTCTTAATAAATTTGGACTAATGATTATTAAAATCATTCTAAAAATAAAAAGAATTACTAAAAAAAGAAAACGTAAGGAAGAACAATTTAATCCACCTATATAATTATATCTATAAATAATAACTATGGAAGAAATAAATATAACAACCGATATAAAAATAAGAGAAATTCAATCAAAAATTATTACATAATAAATAGATACAGAATTAATAGAATAGATCTTGTATTCTAACATAATAAAATATTCATTAAAATTAAAAATCATACAAAAATAAAAAGATAAAACTGAAAAAGTTAATATAATTAAAAATCAAATAAAATAAAAATTGATTTTCAAAATTTAAAGAAAATAATTTCTTCTAAGAAACCACAATTCTTTATTTTATATAAACTATTTAAATTTAAATTAAAAAATCCATGATTAAAAGGCTAAAAAAAATCGGACAAATATGAACAAACAATATTAAATATTCACTTACAAAACCAAATATTTGACAATAAGAATTAAAAAAATAACCATGTTGAGTAAAACTAAATAAATAAAAACTAAAACAAGCTCTAAAAAAAGAAATAAATATTAAAAAATATAAAGAATTAAATCAATAACTTATTATTGAATTAATAATTAAAACTTCTCTAAGAAAATTAATTCTTGGGGGACATCTTATATTAAAAGAACAAAATAAAAATCAAATTAAAGACATACTAGGTATAAGAACTATTAATCCCTTATTAATAAAAAATCTACGACTTAATAAACGTTCATAAGAACTATTTGCTAAACAAAACAATCCAGAAGAACATAACCCATGCCTAATTATTATTAAATAACATGAAAGAACCCCTCATTTTGTTATTGTCATTAAAGATATTATACATATTCCTATATGTGCTACAGAAGAATAAGCAATTAAACACTTTACATCACCTTGAATTAAGCAAATTAATCTAACTAATAATGAACCTACAATTCTTAAAGAAAAAATAATAAATCTTAAATTATGAAATAAAAATTCATAAATAAACATAAATCGAATAATACCATAACCACCAATTTTTAATAATAACCCCGCTAAAATTATAGAACCAGAAATAGGAGCTTGTACATGAGCTTTTGGTAATCAAAAATGTAATATAAATATTGGAACTTTAACCAAAAAAGCAAAAATCATACAAAAATAACATAATATACTTATTCTATAATTAAAATAATAATCAAAAAACAAACTATTGTAATTTAAATACAAGTAAATTAATACTAAAAGAAGAGGTAAGGAGGCAAATAAAGTATAAAAGAAAAGATATAAACCAGAAATTAATCGTTCTGGTTGATAACCTCAACCAATAATTATAATTATTAAAGGAATTAAACTAAATTCAAAAAACATATATATAAATAATATATTTATTACTGAAAAAACAAAACATAAACATAAACATAAAGTAATGTTTATTAATAAATAATAACTCTTATTATAAATCTTACAATGAGAATTTATTGAAATAACCATTAAAGAACTAATTAATATTCTTAAAATAATTAACATATATGAAATTGTATCAATACCAAATAAATAAGAAATTAAACAATAAAAATTATTATAATAAGTTATAATAAAAAATAAAGTAATTAAAATTAATATAAATTGGTATAAATACCAAAATTCATTTAAAAAAATTAAAGGGATCATAAAAATTATATAAAAATAAAATTTTATCATTATAATAAAACCATAGAGTTTAAATAATCATTCCCAAAACAACGAATTATATATACTAATACACTTAAACCTAAAACACCTTCACAAACATAAAATGTTATAAATACAACAAAAATATATAGACTATTCTCAAATATCATACAATATAATAAAATTATAAACAATAAAGATAAAACAATAAACTCAAGCCTAATTAAACAGAGAAATAAGTGTTTACGAATAACAATTAATGAAACTATTCCTGCATAAAAAATATATAAAATAAAAAAATAATTCATAAGTTTTAATAATTTAATAAAAATATTAGTTTTGTAAACTAAACTTAGGAATTAATTTAACCTTTAAAACATCAGTAAAATGATGAAAATCATATCTTAAATCCCCAAAATTTATATTTTTATAAAATATTTACTGAAATTAAAATATTAATTATAAAGATAATAATTATTATTTCATCAAGAAGCATATTTATAAAAAATCCTATATCTATAGGGATATTTCTTCTTTTACAAACATTTTTAATAATTCTATTAATAAATAAAATTATAATTTCTTCATGGTTTATTATAATTACATTTTTAATAATAATCGGTGGAATCCTTATCTTATTTACTTATATAAGAAGGATTGCATCCAACGAAGTATTTAAATTAAATACAAAATTTATAATTGTTTTCTTTACATTTCTAATTTTTACAGATGAAATATTAATGGAAAAACAATTAACAGAATCAGAAAATTTAGTAAAAATTTTTACAAGAGAGGAAATATCAATAATTAAACTTTATAATAATAAATCAATATTATTAACTTTAATATTAGTTTTATATTTGTTAATAACAATAATTGTTGTATCAATAATTGTTAAACACAATCAAGGACCATTACGATCTAAAAATTATGAATAAACCAATACGAAAAAAAGACCCCCTAATTAAAATTATTAATTATTCTTTAATTGATTTACCAGCACCATTAAATTTATCATCATGATGAAATTTTGGATCAATCCTGGGATTATGTCTTATAATTCAAATAATTTCAGGAATTATACTTTCTATACATTATACTTCAGATATTGAAATAGCATTTAACAGAATTAGTCATATCTCCCGGGATGTAAACTACGGATGAATAATACGAACATTACACTCAAATGGAGCATCACTATTTTTTATCTGTATATATATACATACGGGACGAGGAATATATTATGGATCATATAAATTTACTAAAACATGAATTATAGGAATTATAATTATGCTTGCTACAATAGCAACAGCTTTTTTAGGATATGTCCTACCTTGAGGACAAATATCTTTTTGAGGTGCAACAGTAATTACAAATTTATTATCGGCATTCCCTTATGTAGGAGATGAGTTAGTTAAATGAATTTGAGGGGGATTTGCCGTTGATAACGCAACTTTATCACGGTTTTTTAGAATACATTTTATATTACCATTTATTATTTCAATAATAACAGTCATTCATCTATTTTTTCTTCATATTACAGGATCAAACAATCCAATTGGATTAGAATCAAATACTGATAAAATCCCTTTTCATCCTTACTTTTCAATTAAAGATATTATAGGATTTACATTAATTATTACAATATTACTGTCATTAAATTTTATAGAACCTTATATTTTATCTGACCCTGATAACTTTACCCCAGCAAATCCAATAAGAACTCCAGTACATATTCAGCCTGAATGATACTTCCTATTCGCATATGCAATCCTTCGATCCGTCCCTAACAAATTAGGAGGGGTATTATCATTATTTTTTTCAATTTTAATTTTATTAATTATGCCAATATCAATAAAAATAAAATTTAAAGGATTAGTATTTTATCCACTAAACCAAGTATTATTTTGAATATATGTTTCAACAGTAATTTTACTTACATGAATTGGAGCACGACCAGTTGAATTGCCATTTACAAACACGGGATTAATCTTAACAATTATATATTTTATATACTTTATTGTAGATCCAATTTTATCAAAAATTTGAGACAATATTATTAATTAGTTATTTAGCTTAAATAAAGCATATATTTTGAAAATATAAGATAAGTTATTTAATAACTTAACAAAAAAAAATGATAAAAATTAAATAATTTCAACAAAACGAAAAATAAAAAATAATTAATTGATAAAGGTAAATAACATTTTCAAGCTATATATATTAGCTTATCATAACGATAACGTGGAAAAGAACAACGAACTCAAATAAAACTATAACATAAAAAAATAATTTTTAAAAAAAAATAAAATGAAATAAAGTTACTACCTAAAAAAATCAGTCTTGAAATCATACTTATAAAAATAATTCTCGAATACTCAGAAATAAATAAAATTGCAAATCCTCCAGAACCATACTCCACATTAAAACCAGAAACTAATTCTCTTTCACCTTCAGAAAAATCAAAAGGAGTACGATTTGTCTCTGCCAAACAACAAGAAAACCAAACAAAAAATAAAGGAAAAGACAAAAACATAAATCATAAATTTTTATAGAAAAAAAATTCAATAAAATTATAACTATCAACAATAATAAAATAACATAAAAGAATTAATGATAAAGAAATCTCGTAGGAAATAGCCTGAGAAATTCTACGAATACAACCTAACATTGAATATATACTATTGGAAGATCATCCACAAACAATAAGACCATATACCCCTAAGGTAGAACAACATAAAAAAAAAAGTAATCCATAATTAAAATTTAAATTATTAAAAAAATAAGGAAATATAGCCCAAAGAAATAAAGACTGTAATAAACTTAAAAAAGGACAAAAAATATAAATAACTGAATTAGAATTTATAGGAAAAAAGTATTCTTTAGAAAAAAGCTTGATTCCATCTCTAAAAGGTTGAAAAATCCCTAAATAACCAACTTTATTGGGACCTTTACGAATTTGCATATAACTAAGAACTTTACGTTCTAACAACGTAAAAAACCCTACAGAAACTAAAATCATAATTATTAAAATCAAACTTGTTAATAAATAAATTGTTAAATGTAAATAAAATTACTTTATTAAATTCTAAATTTAATGCACTAATCTGCCAAATCAACAAATTTATTATTTAAATAATACAATTTTAAATTGTTCATTATGGTCCTTTCGTACTAAAAAAGAATAATTAATTCTAGATAGAAACCAACCTGGCTCACACCGGTTTGAACTCAAATCATGTAAAAATTTAAAAGTCGAACAGACTTAGACATTAAAGAACCTACCCCTTAATCTTTTCTTAATTCAACATCGAGGTCGCAAACTTTAATATAAATAAGAACTCCCCATTAAAATCACGCTGTTATCCCTAAGGTAACTTAATCTTATAATCAATAAAATATTGGATCAATAAATCAAAAATTATTGAAAAAATTAAATAAAGTTAAAATTTATTAATCACCCCAATAAAATATTTTTATATTAAAAAAAATAAAAACTAAATAAAAAAATTAAGAAAAAAAATGAAGTTCTATAGGGTCTTCTCGTCCCAGAAAAACAAATAAGCTTTTTTACTTAAATATTAATTTTTAATTAAAAAAATAATAAAATAAATTTTTCATTAATCCATTCATTCCAGTTCACAATCAAAGAACTAATTATTATGCTACCTTTGTACAGTCAATATACTGCAGCCATTTAAATTAATCATAGGGCAGAAACTATATTTGAAAAATACCAAAAAAAATGTTTTTGATAAACAGTTGAAAATTAAATTTGTCAAGTTAATTAATTAATTTTTAATAATTATACTAATTAAATCATTATTATAAAAAATATAAATTTTATAAATAATTTCAATAAAAATATAAATATCTAGCAAAAATTAAATAAAAATTGAAATCTATTAAGAACTAAAATTAAGATTTAAATACTATTAAAAATTTAAAAATAAAAATTATATATTAATATAAAGCTTATCCCTTATAAAATAAGATAATAAAAAATTATCCATAATTCAATTAAATCTTGAAAAACCAGATATCAAGAAGATCGAATAACTTTTAATTACCAAATCAATTTTTAAAAACATTATGAAACATATAAAATAAAATTGAATTTAATCTATTCATTTCGGGATTAAAAAATAGTTAAATAAAATTAATTTACCCTGATACAAAAGGTACTATAAATTTTTTCTTAATTAAAATTATTACCCTAATCAGTCATTATATAAAAATTATTTCTATAATACTAAAAATATTAAATATAAATAAATAAAAAAAATTATAATAAAAATTTTTAAAAATAAATCAAGAAAAACTATTAAGTTTTCATATTAATGTAAATAATAAGCTTTTAATATTTAAGCTATATCCTGTAAACTTTCTAGATTCACCTTCCGGTGAATCTACTTTGTTACGACTTGTCCCATTTAATTGGGAACGACGGGCGATATGTACATAACCTAGAGCAAAAATTCAGAATAATTAATAAATCAAATCTTACTATCAAATCCAATTTCATAATAATATAAATTATTATATTCCAAAAATAATTAAAATTATAGTAATCCATAATTACTATTAATAAAACTGCACCTTGACCTAAAATTAATTTTAATAAAAAAAAGAAAATAATTTTCAATAAAACATTCTATAAAATAGAGATATACAAATAAAATTAAAGTAAAAAAAATCGTGGTTTATCGATTAAAATACAGATTCCTCTGAAAAGATATAAGTCACCGCCAAATTCTTTGAGTTTTATAGAACATAACTAATAATATTCAATATTAAATTTAAGTAATTAATAATAGGGTATCTAATCCTAGTTTTTATTAAAAATTAACAAGAATATAAATTAGAAAATATTATAAAATAAAAATTCCACCTAAATACTAAATCTGATTTATCATAACCATTTAAAAACTATAAAAAATAAAAAAATTAAATAGGTTATATTGTATAACCGCGAATGCTGGCACAATTTTAATCTAACCTAATTAAATTGCTAAAATATTATAAAATAATTTATAAAACTTATTACTGCTAAAATATTTATTTACAAAAACACATATAATACATTTAATAATTTAAAAATAAAGCAAGAATCAAACTTATAAAATAAGAAACAAGAAGCAATAGTTCAACTATTTGAATACAAATCTTTCTATTGCCGGTTGAATTCAGCTAGGTGACGATAAATCTTTCTATTGCCGGTTGAATTCAGCTAGGTGACGATAAATCTTTCTATTGCCGGTTGAATTCAGCTAGGTGACGATAAATCTTTCTATTGCCGGTTGAATTCAGCTAGGTGACGATAAATCTTTCTATTGCCGGTTGAATTCAGCTAGGTGACGATAAATCTTTCTATTGCCGGTTGAATTCAGCTAGGTGACGATAAATCTTTCTATTGCCGGTTGAATTCAGCTAGGTGACGATAAATCTTTCTATTGCCGGTTGAATTCAGCTAGGTGACGATAAATCTTTCTATTGCCGGTTGAATTCAGCTAGGTGACGATAAATCTTTCTATTGCCGGTTGAATTCAGCTAGGTGACGATAAATCTTTCTATTGCCGGTTGAATTCAGCTAGGTGACGATAAATCTTTCTATTGCCGGTTGAATTCAGCTAGGTGACGATAAATCTTTCTATTGCCGGTTGAATTCAGCTAGGTGACGATAAATCTTTCTATTGCCGGTTGAATTCAGCTAGGTGACGATAAATCTTTCTATTGCCGGTTGAATTCAGCTAGGTGACGATAAATCTTTCTATTGCCGGTTGAATTCAGCTAGGTGACGATAAATCTTTCTATTGCCGGTTGAATTCAGCTAGGTGACGATAAATCTTTCTATTGCCGGTTGAATTCAGCTAGGTGACGATAAATCTTTCTATTGCCGGTTGAATTCAGCTAGGTGACGATAAATCTTTCTATTGCCGGTTGAATTCAGCTAGGTGACGATAAATCTTTCTATTGCCGGTTGTATAATAAATATATCATAATTAATTAAATTTAATACTATAATAAATATATTATATATGAATAAATCTACCCTCTATATAAGTATGAGGGTAGATTTAATATTAATAGTAATAAATATATTATAATTAATTATATTTTATATTATAATAAATATATCATAATTAATTAAATTTAATACTATAATAAATATATTATATATGAATAAATCTACCCTCTATATAAGTATGAGGGTAGATTTAATACTAATAGTAATAAATATATTATAATTAATTAGATTTTATATTATAATAAATATATCATAATTAATTAAATTTAATACTATAATAAATACTTAATTAGTATTAATCAAATATTTAATTATTCAATAAGAAAACTTTTCCCTTAGAAATTAAAAAAAGGGAAAAGTTTAATTGATGAACCATGGTAATTTATTCTTACTTAAATAA